AGAAGCATGGAAACGGGAAATATTTTCTGTATCGAGTCATTATATTGACAATTCCAAAAAACGGAGCATACTATGATCGTAGTATGATGGCGGTCGGGCAGGTATGCCCCTATCGTCTAGTGGTCAGGACATCTCTCTTTCAAGGAGGCAGCGGGGATTCGACTTCCCCTGGGGGTAAGGTTCTACGAAAGGAAGTAAATCATGGATTATCAATAAACCTCGAATTTATTCTTCCGGGGTCGATGCCCGAGCGGTTAATGGGGACGGACTGTAAATTCGTTGACGATATGTCTACGCTGGTTCAAATCCAGCTCGGCCCACTAATTCGCCATTCCCATAAGAATGATGTAACCAAATGGATTTGTCCCCTAGAAGTGCCCCATAGCCAAAAGGGGACAAAATTTGTCTGTAACATCCCCTTTTTTGATTTCTACCGTGTTTGGACTGGTTATTGGCAAATAACCCCAGGATTCCTAGGAATCCTGTCATTTTAACTCTAGTTTCTATCCATGTGCAGTATTTCAAATAGCCGTCTTTGTCTTTGTTATAAGACAAACTATATGAAATATAAATGATTCAAATGAAATAAAAAAAAAATAGTAGATATCCTGTAAAACTCACCCCCGGGATTCTGGGATTGTAGTTCAATCGGTCAGAGCACCGCCCTGTCAAGGCGGAAGCTGCGGGTTCGAGCCCCGTCAGTCCCGACTCGGATCCGGCGCGGTGAATCCATCCATTTTCTTCTCTATTTTCTGTGAAGAGAGGGGGCGCAAGGAGGGATCCTGTCGCCTGAAGGATCCTGAACTTCTTTGTTTGATTCGAATTCGAATCAAACAAAGAAGTTCAATTACTTTAAACTGATATTGATTGACGGGGAAAAGACATGTGTAGTTGGAGGTATCGCCGTACTCAACTCATGATTCCAAGAGAGACAATACCAGTTTCACTTTTTTGATTACTCCCGATCAATGAAATAGGATAGAGTATCCATATGCTTCCAAGGGTACATATCAAAAAAATGGTATTTGTTATGATACACAATAAAATTCATGGAGTTACCCGACTGGGACATTTTTTCGACGAAAACCCCTTTTCTAGCTTCTAGTTCCAATTTTTTGTCGAACCTTTATTAACTTAATTAATAATTGAAAACAATCTATCTATCTCATCCAAATTGCATGTCGAAGTTGGGTATACGTATCCCAGTTCCAATCCAAGGAAGAAAAAAATCACTAACTAAAACCTAAACTAAAATAGTGAATTTGTTGGAATATTCTATTTTTTATACCTGCAATCCGCCCTTATTACATTTATCGGTTATCTAATAGGATTGGACCACGAAAAAAACACTTTGTTTCGAACTCGTCCCTTTTCCATTTGACTCCTACTATTTAGGTATGCGGCCAAGGGAGTACCGCACCGGTCAGACGGCACTCCGTCTTAGATTAGATGATTGTTATAAGGACCGCGATTGGTCGTTCGTTTCTATAAAATAAAGAAATAAAGATCAAAGTATAGAGTGGAAAAATAGAAGAAATTCGATGGGATTCTAGATTGGATTGGCGATTAAACTTTTTATATGGATAAAAGGTCTTCTTATGTTATACTATTCCATTTTCGACGATGAATCTATTTAATAGATCAGATATTGTTATTCATAATATGAATCTGATTCATTATCATCAAGATGCAATCCACCTATTGCATTTATATTACAATTTATATTACAGAAGAAATACTTTCTTCTATGGGATTAGATCCCGCGTTATTTCGAAGCAAAAACCGATGAGATTATGGAAGTTAATATTCTCGCATTTATTGCTACTGTGCTATTCATTCTAGTTCCTACTGCTTTTTTACTTATCATCTACGTAAAAACGGTTAGTCAAAATGATTAATTTGACTCAAACTTTGAATTATTAGCTCCTCATAAGAATAAAAGGAAGAAATTTAAACGAAATAAGCAGGATGGAACTAATAATTTAAGTACACTAATGGATAGTGTGGTAGAAAAGTTCATATAGTCTTTTCTACCACACTATCCATTAGTATATTCTATACAGTCATATTATATAAAGATATGGTCTCGATATATGTACATACGAATTAGGTACATATACTGACATGTATATTACATGTACATAGAAACAACACCCCAATTCTATCTCTTCAATATACCCATTGTGTTGATTTTGATCGATCGGAAATCGTCGAAGTTCAACTCCTCTAATGCCTAGATTTCTGTTAGTCTCAGCACGGATCTCGAGGTCTCTCGAAACAATCAATGAGGAAAGGAAGGGTTGTATGGTTATATATTACCAAAAAGCAAGTTTTTCGCATTCCAGTAATTCGATTGAGCTGTGAACACATGATCCAAGGGGTTATATAATAACTTCTTCGGGTTTGGAAAAGCAGAAGTAAACCTCGCAAATTTTTCATGCTTGAACCACGATATGAGATTAGTTGTGCGTTAAAAAATAAAGCATAAAAAAATTCGTAGGAGTATAAACGGTAAATAGGCGCGGCTCACCCAATACAACAACATCTTTTTATGCATAGTAGTTTGCAATATTTCGGAATAGGAATACTCCGGTAGGAAAAATTTCTTATTCTTTGTATTACTTTTAAGTTTATAAATACGAGTAATATTGGAATCCAATTATTTCCATATTTGTTTGATCTAAAGGTTAGCATTCATATATTACCGTCTTCCAATAAAATTTCTTTGGAAATCAAAATGAAAAAAAAAAACAGCAAAACCCTTCTCATAACGATCTACTCAAAATTGATACAGTTCAATTATTCAACTTAACTTAATTAATAGTGCTGCTAGAGTCCACTTCTTCCCCATACTACAAGCGAAAGGGAAAAGGTAAAGACTACCATTAAAGCAGCCCAAGCGAGACTTACTATATCCATGCCAATTATGTCCCCTATTTTTCTTTATGAAAATGAAGGAATTATTCCATTATTGATAACTAATAATAGCGGAATCCGTGGGGAAGAGTCAAAATGTCTGACCTAATTGATGAACTAATTACAAAAATGTATTCTTAACAAGATTTCATGTGATTTCTGGTAGAATCAGAAAGTATTAAGCATTAAAGAAGATATACAACTATTTCGGAAGTCTTAAGGAAATGGTTATTAATGGAACATGTAGGAAAAGTAAGATCCATTGTTTGTTTTGTTGCCTTTCATAAGAACATAAAAAAATGCAAGTCTTTTATGGAACCTCACTTCCGCCGGGGCCGAGCAAGATTTTTTTACTTCTATTTTGAAGGTAAGGGATTTTCTATCTTTTGTTGATCAGGCGACACCCGGATTTGAACTGGGGAAAAAGGGATTTGCAGTCCCCCGCCTTACCACTCGGCCATGCCGCCAAAACGATACAAACAAAATTGATATAGATGGAAATCTTCTTTTGGAGGATTTATTAAACCCTTCCCCTTCTCTCTGATTTGAATTGGATCTTACGGTTTCTTTATCCTTTTCAAAAAGGACAAAATCTTTCTGTTTTAGATCTAGTGGATCTCTTGATTGTATATCCTTTCAAAACAGACATACAGCATTTAACTTAATATAATCTGATATAATAAGAATTTGAGCGATTCTTAATCGAATAATAACTTCTCCTTTCTTTTTTCTATTCAAAAAAGTGGATTCCCAATCACAGAATCAAAAAAATAAGGAAAAATGAGAATTATGAACTATTCAACGCGAATTCATGAACGGTTTTTTTATTTTGATTTGCCATTCTTTCTTTTTCTTTAAGAAATAAGAAAAGAAAGCGGATATCCGACTAATTGGTATCAATTATTTTCAATAAGAAATCTTTTTCATTTCAATTATAACAACAATTATGTGTTTATGTAAACCCTAGAACATACATTATCACACGGATATCCAGTCGGTGCCTTGTCCGGGCATCCCCTCTTATATCTTATAGTGAATCGTCGTGCTTGTTGAATATTGCATTCAATATTTTTTTTGAATGAATTGAATTGAAATTTGATCAAAAGATATAGCATCACCTCTGTTGCTGCAAATGGAATTTCGCTAAAAGGTGGGATATCCAGATAGAGAAATAGCCACATGTATATATGTATTTATAAGTATAAATCAAACTCGTCTTACGTACTTCAAATCGTATTTTATTAATTTCAAAAGAGACAAAAAAGCCCCCTTCCCCTTTCTTTGCCATTTTTTTTGAGCAATGGAATTAATGAAATAAGTTAAGTGCTAAAATAAATTCGACACTCTTCTTCATTATCCTATCTTTATCTCATTCTAGAGAATGGATCAAATCCTGAATCTATTTCAATTACCCAACCTGATGACAATATCATAATGATAGGTACAAATGGAATATTTTTTTTTATCTTCTATATAGGACTCCATAAGTTGAAGTGATGGGGTTTTGTTTCGGGAATATTTTAGTAATTCATTCCTATTTGTATCCTTCGCAAATTGCAATTTGCGTTCGTATAAAATTGCAATTTTATACGAAAATTTCTCTTTATTCCCCCCCCTCCTCCCCTCTCACACACAAATACCAATACGTATTTCATATATAGGAAATTCTATACAATTTCATGCGATTCAGTAAAAAGAATATACATTCCATGATTGCTCGATCGACCCATATGGGTCGATGAAGAGTGAGCCAATAGTGGGATTTTTCAAAAAATGGGAAAATGAATTAAGATGCTACGGAATAGAAATGAGGGAATGTCTACAATACCAGAGTTTAGCCAGATACAATTTGAGGGATTTTGTAGGTTCATTGATTGGGGCTTGGCCGAAGAACTTCATAAGTTTCAAAAAATTGAAGATACAGATCAAGAAATTGAATTTCAATTATTTGTCGAAACATATCAATTGGCAGAACCTTTGATAAAAGAGAGAGATGCTGTGTATGAATCACTCACATATTCTTCTGAATTGTATGTACCTGCAGGATTGATTTGGAAGCCCGGTAAAGATATGCAAGAACAGACCGTATTCATTGGAAATATTCCTCTAATGAATTCCTTGGGAATCTTCATAGTAAATGGAATATACAGAATTGTGATCAATCAAATATTGCAAAGTCCCGGCATTTATTATCGTTCAGAATTGGACCATAACGGAATTTTTATCTATACCGGGACTATAATATCAGATTGGGGGGGAAGATCAGAATTAGAGATTGATAGAAAAGCAAGAATATGGGCTCGTGTGAGTAGGAAACAAAAAATATCTATTCTAGTTTCATCATCGGCTATGGGTTCGAATTTAAGAGAAATTCTAGAAAATGTCTGTTACCCTGAAATTTTCTTGTCTTTCCTGAATGAAAGGGATAAAAAAAAGATTGGGTCAAGGGAAAATGCAATTTTGGAGTTTTATCAACAATTTGCGTGTGTAGGTGGAGACCCGGTATTTTCTGAGTCCTTATGTAGGGAATTACAAAAGAAATTTTTTCAACAAAGGTGTGAATTAGGTAGGATTGGTCGACGAAATATGAACCGGAGGCTGAATCTTGATATACCCCAGAATAATACGTTTTTGTTACCACGAGATGTATTGGCCGCTGCGGATCGTTTGATTGGCATGAAATTTGGAATGGGCACACTTGACGATATGAACCACTTGAAAAATAAACGTATTCGTTCTGTAGCAGATCTATTACAGGATCAATTTGGATTGGCTCTGGTTCGTTTAGAAAATGTAGTTCGAGGAACTATATGCGGAGCAATCCGGCATAAATTGATACCGACTCCTCAGAATTTGGTAACTTCAACTCCATTAACAACCACTTATGAATCGTTTTTCGGGCTACACCCTTTATCTCAAGTTTTGGATCGAACGAATCCATTGACTCAAATAGTTCATGGGCGAAAATCGAGTTATTTGGGTCCTGGGGGATTGACAGGGCGAACCGCCAGCTTTCGGATACGAGATATCCATACTAGTCACTATGGGCGTATTTGCCCAATTGACACGTCCGAAGGAATCAATGTTGGGCTTATTGGATCTTTAGCCATTCATGCAAGGGTTGGCCATTGGGGGTCTATAAAGACTCCATTTTATGAAATATCTGAGAGATCGAAAAGGTTACAGTTGGTTTATTTATCACCAAGTGTAGATGAATACCATATGGTAGCGGCAGGAAATTCTTTGGCGCTAAATCGGGGTATTCAGGAAGAACAGGCTGTTCCAGCCCGATACCGTCAAGAATTCCTGACCATTGCATGGGAACAAATTCATCTTCGAAGCATTTTTCCCTTCCAATACTTTTCTATGGGAGCCTCCCTCATCCCTTTTATTGAGCATAATGACGCGAATCGGGCTTTAATGAGTTCAAATATGCAACGCCAAGCAGTTCCGCTTTCTAGGTCCGAGAAGTGCATTGTGGGAACTGGGTTGGAACGACAGGCGGCTCTAGATTCAGGGGTTTCCGCTATATCCGAACGCGAAGGAAGGGTCATTTATACAAATACAGATAAGATCGTTTTATCAGGTAATGGAGACACTATAACCATTCCATTGGTTATGTATCAACGTTCCAACAAAAATACTTGTATGCATCAAAAAACTCAGGTTTCGCGAGGTAAGTGCATTAAAAAGGGACAAATTGTAGCGGATGGTGCAGCTACTGTTGGGGGTGAACTCGCTTTGGGAAAAAATGTATTAGTAGCGTATATGCCATGGGAGGGCTACAATTTTGAAGATGCAGTACTAATTAGTGAACGTCTGGTATATGAAGATATTTATACTTCTTTTCATATACGGAAATATGAAATTCAGACTCATGTAACAAGCCAAGGTCCTGAAAGAATTACTAAGGAAATACCGCATTTAGAAACTCATTTACTCCGAAATTTAAATAGAAATGGAATTGTGATGCTGGGTTCTTGGGTAGAGACAGGCGATATTTTAGTAGGTAAATTAACACCTCAGACAGCGAAAGAATCGTCGTATGCCCCGGAAGATCGGTTATTACGAGCTATACTTGGCATTCAGGTATCCACTTCAAAGGAAACTTGTCTAAAACTACCTATAGGAGGAAGGGGTCGAGTTATTGATGTGAGATGGATACAGAAAAGGGGGGGTTCCTGTTATAATCCAGAAACAATTCGTGTATATATTTCACAGAAACGTGAAATGAAAGTAGGTGATAAAGTAGCTGGAAGACATGGGAATAAGGGTATTATTTCCAAAATCTTGCCTAGGCAAGATATGCCTTATTTGCAAGATGGAACACCGGTTGATATGGTCTTCAACCCATTGGGAGTACCTTCACGAATGAATGTGGGACAGATATTTGAATGCTCACTAGGGTTAGCGGGGGACTTTCTAGGCAGACATTATAGAGTAGCACCTTTTGATGAAAGATATGAGCAAGAAGCTTCGAGAAAACTAGTGTTTTCTGAATTATATGAGGCTAGTAAGCAGACAGCAAATCCATGGGTATTTGAGCCCGAGTATCCGGGAAAAAGCAGAATATTTGATGGAAGAACAGGAGATCCTTTTGAACAACCTGTTTTAATAGGAAAGTCCTATATCCTGAAGTTAATTCATCAAGTTGATGATAAAATCCATGGACGCTCCAGTGGGCATTATGCACTTGTTACACAACAACCCCTTAGGGGAAGGGCGAAGCAAGGGGGACAACGCGTAGGAGAAATGGAGGTTTGGGCCCTAGAGGGCTTTGGTGTTGCTCATATTTTACAAGAGATGCTTACTTATAAATCTGATCATATTAGATCTCGCCAGGAAGTACTTGGTACTACGATCGTTGGAGGAACAATAGCTAATCCCGGGGATGCTCCAGAATCTTTTCGACTACTCGTTCGAGAACTACGATCTTTGGCTTTGGAACTGAATCATTTCCTTTTATCTGAGAAGGACTTCCAGATTCATAGGAAGGAAGCTTGATCGGAATGAATCATTATTTTTGTTCTATGATCGACCGGTATAAACATCAACAACTTCGAATTGGACCAGTTTCTCCTCAACAAATAAGTGCGTGGGCCAACAAAATCCTACCTAATGGCGAGATTGTTGGAGAGGTGACAAAACCCTATACTTTTCATTACAAAACGAATAAACCGGAAAAGGATGGATTGTTTTGTGAAAGAATTTCTGGGCCCATAAAAAGTGGAATTTGTGCTTGTGGAAATTATCGAGTGATCGGAGATGAAAAAGAAGACCCGAATTTTTGTGAACAATGCGGAGTCGAATTTGCAGATTCTCGGGCACGAAGATATCAAATGGGATACATCAAACTGACATGTCCAGTGACTCATGTGTGGTATTTGAAACGTCTTCCTAGTTATATCGCAAATCTGTTAGATAAACCCCTTAAGGAATTAGAAGGCCTAGTCTATTGCGATGTGTGATTTGATCCAAATTTTGATTTTACAGATTCGGAACGATAAACTGTCATCCCATTCAATCCGATTGGGGATGCCCCCGGCTCTGACATGTCTTTTTAGAGGAGGAACATGAAGCTCAGAATTATGTATGGGTGTGATCAATACTTCGAAATATCGAAATAGGAAGTAAGGGGGGTTGGTCCATGGTCAATTAATATAGGAATAGGGATTGCTAGGTATACCTCGTTAACAAAGAAACTACTTTCGTGGAATTAACCATTCCATTTCTTTTCGAAAGAGATTCCTTTCAAGTAAGCGAATCTAACACGGTTACAGGAGTCTATCTATCGCATATATGCTTCAAGGGACATCATGGTATAACCGTCGAGGTGAAGTAGGGACCTAAATGACCGAGCGGAACAAAAAATAGACAAGTAAATCCCTTATGAGTTCCAAGCTATCCCTTTAACTAAAGGTAAGGGGTTTTTCGTTTTTAATTTTAAGGGAAATAGACTACTCAATGAAATTTCATTTATGTCGTGATTGAATAACTAATTCGGAAAGTTAAAGTAAGAATGAATCAATAAAATATTGGTTGGTTTTCGTCGCTAACTTGAGTAATGGGTAGATCTCTATGAGGTTCTTTAGAAGAAAAAAAAAATTAAAGTAAAGTAGGAAGTCCTTTCCTTATTTGATGTAACTACTTGAGCCGGACGAGAGGAAACACTCACGTCCGATTTTTAAGGGGGGGAATCCCATAGGGAACCTATCCAGATTTTTCTTTTGCTAGGCCCGTAGCTAAAAAACCTACTTTCTTACGATTACGGGGTTTATTCGAATATGAAATCCAATCTCGGAAATATAGCATCCCACTTTTTTTTACTACCCAAGGCTTCGATACATTTCGAAATCGAGAAATATCTACTGGAGCAGGTGCTATCAGAGAACAATTAGCCGATCTAGATTTGCGAATTATTATAGATCGTTCATTGGTGGAATGGAAGGAATTAGGGGAAGAAGGGTCCACTGGAAATGAATGGGAGGATAGAAAAATAGGAAGACGGAAGGATTTTTTGGTTAGACGCATAGAATTAGCTAAACATTTTATTCGAACAAATGTAGAACCAGAACGGATGGTTTTGTCCTTATTACCAGTTCTTCCTCCCGAGTTGAGACCAATCATTCAGATAGATGGGGGTAAGCCAATGAGTTCGGATATTAATGAACTCTATCGAAGAGTTATTTATCGGAACAATACTCTTACTGATCTATTAACAACAAGTAGATCCACGCCAGGAGAATTAGTAATGTGTCAAGAGAAGTTGGTACAAGAAGCCGTGGATACACTTCTTGATAATGGTATTCGGGGGCAACCCATGAGGGATGGTTATAATAAAGTTTACAAGTCGTTTTCAGATGTAATTGAAGGGAAAGAAGGAAGATTTCGTGAGACTCTGCTTGGTAAGCGAGTTGATTATTCGGGGCGTTCCGTCATTGTCGTGGGCCCTTCGCTTTCATTACATCGATGTGGATTGCCTCGAGAAATAGCAATAGAACTTTTCCAGACATTTTTAATTCGAGGTCTAATAAGGCAGCGCGTTGCTGCCAACATAGGGATTGCTAAAAGTAAAATTCGAGAAAAAGAGCCCATTGTATGGGAAATACTTCAAGAAGTTATGCGGGGCCATCCCGTATTGCTAAATAGAGCACCCACCCTTCATAGATTAGGTATACAGGCGTTCCAACCCATTTTAGTAGAGGGGCGTGCCATTTGTTTACATCCATTAGTTTGTAAGGGATTCAATGCAGACTTTGATGGGGATCAAATGGCTGTTCATGTACCTTTATCTTTGGAAGCGCAAGCGGAGGCTCGTTTACTTATGTTTTCTCATATGAATCTCCTGTCTCCAGCTATAGGGAGTCCTATTTCCGTACCAACTCAAGATATGCTTATTGGGCTCTATGTATTAACGATCGGAAATCGTCAAGGTGTTTGTGCAAATAGGTATAATCCATGGAATAGCAGGAACTATCAAAATGAAACAGTTGACCATACTAAATATGACCGTACTAAATATCGGTATACAAAAGAAAAAGAACCCTATTTTTGTAGTTCCTATGATGCACTTGGCGCTTATCGGCAGAAACGAATCCATTTAGATACTCCTTTGTGGCTCCGGTGGCGACTAGATCAACGTATCATTTCCTTAAGAGAAGTTCCAATCGAAGTTCAATATGAATCCTTGGGTACCTATCATGAAATTTATAGGCCCTATCTAATAGTCAAAAGTGTCAAAAAAGAAATCCTTTGTATATACATTAGAACCACTGTTGGCCATATTTCTTTCTATCGAGAAATAGAAGAAGCCATACAGGGATTTTGTCGGGCTTACTCATACGACGGTACCTAGGTAATTAGGTACTATCTGTAGCTATTTTTGTCTCTCTGGTTCAACTGTTACCTTATAACAATTACCGAATTTCTATGTGAATAAAGATCGAGGAAAGGAAGTCTTCGAACCACTGGCTCAAAACTCATTGTTGAATCCTACTAAGCGGAATACGGAGGTACTTATGGCGGAACAACGGGCAGATCTGGTCTTTCACAATAAAGCGATAGATGGAACTGCCATGAAACGACTTATTAGCAGATTAATAGATCACTTCGGAATGGCATATACATCACATATACTGGATCAAGTAAAGACTCTGGGTTTCCAACAAGCCACCGCTACATCTATTTCATTAGGAATTGATGATCTTTTAACAATACCCTCTAAGGGATGGCTAGTCCGAGATGCTGAACAACAAGGTTTGATTTTGGAAAAACACCATCATTATGGGAATGTACACGCTGTAGAAAAATTACGTCAATCTATTGAGATATGGTATGCTACAAGTGAATATTTGAGACAAGAAATGCATACTAATTTTCGAATGACCGATCCTTCTAATCCAGTCCATATAATGTCTTTTTCAGGAGCTAGGGGAAATGCATCTCAGGTGCATCAATTAGTAGGTATGAGAGGGTTAATGTCGGATCCCCAAGGACAGATGATTGATTTACCCATTCAAAGTAATTTACGCGAAGGACTCTCTTTAACAGAATATATTATTTCCTGCTACGGAGCTCGCAAGGGAGTTGTGGATACTGCTGTACGAACATCCGACGCTGGATACCTCACACGTAGACTTGTTGAAGTAGTTCAACACATTGTTGTACGTAGAACAGATTGTGGTACTATCCGAGGTATTTCGGCGAGTCCTCAAAATAGTATGGAAGAAAAAATTTGGATCCAAAGACTAATTGGTCATGTATTAGCATATGACATATATATCGGTCCACGGTGCATTGCTGCCCGAAACCAGGATATTGGGATTGGACTTGTCAATCGCTTCATAACCTTTCAAGTAAAATCAATATATATTCGAACTCCTTTTATTTGTAGGAGTACTTCTTGGATCTGTCGATTATGTTATGGTCGGAGTCCCACTCATGGCGACCTAGTTGAGTTGGGGGAAGCAGTGGGTGTCATTGCGGGTCAATCAATTGGAGAACCGGGCACTCAACTAACATTAAGAACATTTCATACTGGTGGAGTGTTCACAGGCGGTACTGCAGAATATGTACGAGCCCCTTCGAATGGAAAAATTAAATTTCATGAAGATTTGGTTCATCCCACACGTACACGGCACGGGCATCCTGCCTTTCTATGTTATATAGACCTTTATGTAACTATTGAAAGTCGGGATATTCTACATAAAGTGAATATTCCCCAAAAAAGTTTTATTTTAGTTCAAAACAATCAATATGTAGAATCAGAACAAGTGATTGCTGAGATTCGTGCTGGAACATCCGCTTTAAGTTTTAAAGAAAAAGTTCGAAAACATATTTATTCTGATTCAGAGGGAGAAATGCACTGGAGTACCAATGTATACCATACCCCCGAATACACGTATGGTAATGTTCATCTATTACCAAAAACAAGCCATTTATGGATATTATCAGGAAATCCGTGCAAATCTAATCGAGCACTCTTTTCTCTACACAAAGATCAAGATCAAATGAATTTTGATTCTCTTTCTTTAGAACAAAGATCCATTTCTGACTTCTCAGTGACTAATGATCGAGTGAGACGCAAATCGTTTAGTTCGGATCCTTCCAGGGGGGGTAGGGGGGGGAGGTTTTTTGATTATTCAGTACCTGACAAAAGCATACCCAACGACCGTTGGAATTTTATATATTCTGCCATTCTCCAAGAGAATTCGTATTTCTTGGCGAAGAGGCGAAGAAATAGATTCATCATTCCATTCCAATATTCGCAAGAAGGAGAGAAAGAACCAATGCCTTGTTCTGGTATCTCCATTGAAATACCCAAAACTGGTATTTTACGTAGAAATACTATTCTTGCTTACTTCGACGATCCCCGATACAGAAGAAGCGGCTCGGGAATTACTAAATATGGGACCGTAGAGGTGGATTCTCTTGTAAAAAAAGAGGATTTGGTTGAATATCGAGGAGAAAAAGAATTGAGGACGAAATACCAAACGAAAGTAGATCGATTTTTTTTCATTCCCGAGGAAGTGCATATCTTACCTGGGTCTTCGTCCATAATGGTACGGAACAATAGTATCATTGGAGTCGATACAGAGATCGCTTTAAATACAAGAAGTCGGGTAGCTGGATTAGTCCGAGTGGAGAGAAAAAAAAAAAGGATTGAACTCCAAATCTTTTCTGGAAATATTCATTTTCCTGGAGAGACAGATAAAATCTCTCGGCATAGCGGAATCTTGCTACCGCCAAGAATGGAAAAAAAAAACTCTAAGGAATCAAAAAAATGGAAAAATTGGATCTATGTCCAACGGGTTACACCTATCAAGAAAAAGTATTTTGTTTCGGTTCGACCCGTAGTTACATACGAAATAGCAGATGGCATAAACTTAGCAACACTTTTTCCCCAGGATTCGTTGCAAGAACGGGATAATGTACAACTCCGAGTTGTCAATTATATTCTTTACGGAAATGGCAAACCCATTCGAGGAATTTCTCACACAAGTATTCAATTAGTTCGAACTTGTTTAGTATTGAATTGGGATCAAGACAACAAAAAAAAAAGTTCTAGTTCTATAGAAGAAGTTTGTGCTTCCTTTGTTGAAGTAAGGGCAAATGATCTGATTCGAGATTTCATAAGAGTTGATTTAGTGAAGCCCCGTGTTTTGAATACTGGAAAAAGAAATGATACGGCAGGCTACGGATTGAATCCTGATAATGGATCAGATTGCCCCAATAGAAATCCTTTTTATTCCAAGATTAAGATTCAATCTTTTACTCAAGATCACGGGACTATTCATACGTCGTTGAATATTAATAAGCAATTACCGTCCTTTCTCATTTTGTCATCATCGAATTGTTTTCGAGCTGGTCCCCTCAAAGTCAATGGTTCGAAATCTGACAATGGGAAAAAAAAAGCAATTAAGGAGGATCCCGCTATTTTGATTAGGAATTCCTTCAAGCCCTTAGGGACTATAGCTAAAATTACGAATTTTGATTCACGAAACTATTATCTGACTGATAATCAGATCTTATTAAAAAAATATTTAATACTTGACAATTTCAAAAACCTTTTACAAGACGTTCTCTATTATTTAATAGATGAAAAGGGTAGAATTTGGAATCCCGATCCATGTAGTAACATCATTTTTAATGCATTCGATTTGAATTGGTGTTTTCTACATCTCAATTCTTGTGAGAAGACATTCTCAATAATTAGTCTTGGACAGCTTTTTTATGAAAATGGATCTATATACAAATATAGATCACACATCAAATCGGGACAAATTGTAACTGTTCATGGTGACTCCTTAGTAATCAGATCGGCCAAGCCTCATTTGGCCACTCCAGGAGCAACTGTTCATGGCCATTATGGAGAAATAATTTACGAAGGAGATACATTAGTTACATTTATATACGAAAAATCGAGATCGGGTGATATAACGCAAGGTCTTCCAAAAGTAGAACAGGTGTTAGAAGTTCGTTCGATTGATTCAATATCGATGAATTTAGAAAAGAGGGTTGAAGGTTGGAATGAAAATATAACCAAAATTTTTGGAATTCCTTGGGGATTTTTAATTGGCGCTGAGTTAACCATAGTGCAAAGTCGTATCTCTTTGGTTAATAAGATTCAAAAGGTTTATCGATCCCAGGGGGTGCAGATCCATAATAGGCATATAGAGATTATTGTACGCCAAATAACATCAAAAGTTTTGGTTTCAGAAGATGGAATGTCAAATGCTTTTTCACCCGGAGAACTAATCGGGTTGCTGCGAGCAGAGCGGACAGGACGCGCTTTGGAAGAAACGATCTGTTACCGAGCAATCTTATTGGGATTAACGAGGGCATCTTTGAATACTCAAAGTTTCATATCCGAAGCGAGTTTTCAAGAAACCGCCCGAGTTTTAGCAAAAGCTGCTCTGCGGGGTCGTATTGATTGGTTGAAAGGCCTGAAAGAGAATGTTGTTCTGGGTGGGATGATACCCGTTGGTACCGGATTTAAAGGATTTGTCCGCCGCTCAAGGCAACACAACAACATTTCTTTGGAAAAAAAAAGGAATAATTTGGTTAAGGGGGAGATAGGCAATATTTTGTTTCACCACAGAGAGTTTTTTAGTTCTTGCATATCCAAAAACAAAAAGAAATTTTCATGATACAACACATAAGAGAAATTTTTTACAGGAATTAAAAATTTCGAAAAGCGGACTTATTTGTTTCTTTTAACTAATTCGAATTGAACCAGTCGTTTGATTTGGTATTTAAAGATAATACCAAATGGAAAGATATTCCCCGTTTTATTTTGGCCTGGGCCGTTGATGCCCGGTCTATTTCCGGGAGAAAGTTCCTTCGGAACAATTATTTATTTTCAAGGTACTTTGAAAAAAAAAGAAAATGTGGGGAGAAATGACAAAAAGATATTGGAACATCAATTTAGAAGAGATGATGGAAGCGGGAGTTCATTTCGGTCATGGTACTAGGAAATGGAATCCTAGAATGGCACCTTACATCTCTGCAAAGCGTAAAGGTATTCATATTACAAATCTTACTAGAACTGCTCGTTTTTTATCAGAAACCTGTGATTTAGTTTTTGACGCAGCAAGTAGGGGAAAGCACTTTTTAATAGTTGGTACAAAAAGTAAGGCTGCGGATTTAGTAGCATTAGCTGCAATAAGGGCTCGCTGCCATTATGTTAATAAAAAATGGCTCGGTGGTATGTTAACGAATTGGGCCACTACAGAAACGAGACTTCATAAGTTCAGGGATTTGAGAGGGGAACAAAGGGCGGGGAAACTCAACTGTCTGCCGAAAAGAGATGCTGCAATGTTGAAGAGAAAATTATCTCATTTGCAAACATATCTGGGTGGAATAAAGTATATGACGGGGTTGCCTGATATTGTAATAATCGTTGATCAGCATGAAGAATATACGGCTCTTCGGGAATGTATCACTTTAGGGATTCCGACGATTTGTTTAATTGATACAAATTGTGATCCAGATCTGTCAGATATTTCGATTCCAGCTAATGACGACGCTATCGCTTCAATCCGATTGATTCTTAACAAATTAGTATCTGCACTTTGTGAGGGCCATTCTAGCTATATAATAAACCGTTGATTCATAATAAGATAAGTCAAGAAACTTTTTGAACTCAATAGATTGATTCATTGAATCGGTTACTATATCCCGAATCGCAAAAAAGAGATCAAAATTTCTGGGGATATTATGTAATTCTTTGGTATTGGTATGCAAAATAGACGATGCAAGTCAAAGTGGGCGAAGCGAGAAAGAGAAGAGATGTTTAAATCAAAATAATTCTTTTAAAAGTTCTATTTCTGTCACAGAGGGTAATATGAATGTTCTACCATGTTCCATCAACACACTAAAGGGGCTGTACGATATATCTGGTGTGGAAGTAGGTCAACACCTCTATTGGCAGATAGGGGGTTTCCAAGTTCATGGCCAAGTACTTATCACTTCTTGGGTCGTAATTGCTATCTTATTAGGTTCAGTCACTATAGCGGTTCGAAATCCACAAACAATTCCAACAAATAGCCAGAATTTCTTCGAATATGTTCTCGAATTCATTCGAGATTTGAGCAAAACTCAGATTGGAGAAGATTATGGACCTTGGGTTCCCTTTATTGGAACTATGTTTCTATTCATTTTTGTTTCGAACTGGTCGGGTGCTCTTTTACCTTGGAAAATCATACAGTTGCCTCATGGAGAGTTAGCTGCACCCACGAATGATATAAATACTACTGTTGCTTTAGCTTTACTCACGTCAGTGGCATATTTCTATGCGGGTCTTACAAAAAAAGGATTGGGTTATTTTAGTAAATACATTCAACCAACCCCAATACTTTTACCAATTAACGTCCTAGAAGATTTCACTAAGCCTTTATCACTTAGTTTTCGACTTTTTGGGAATATATTGGCTGATGAATTAGTAGTTGTTGTTCTTGTTTCTTTAGTACCTTCAGTGGTTCCCATACCTGTCATGTTTCTTGGATTATTCACAAGCGGAATTCAAGCTCTTATTTTTGCAACTTTAGCTGCGGCTTATATAGGCGAATCCATGGAGGGTCATCATTAACTAGCTTCCCAAAAGTTTCTTTTTGTTTTGGAAAAAAGTTTATTCCAAAACTCAAGCGTGACTCAAGATAATCTAATGAAATAATTTATTTATAAATAAAAATAGGTATAAAAATCGGATAGATATGATCTATAGAGCAGGAACAAGAAAGATATACGATATTGGGGAATTGTAAAAAAAGGAAAGAGATCAAAAAGATCTTTTTCCTAACCCCCCCCTTTTTTGGTATATTTCGATCATATCTTTCTACCCTAATCTAATAAATATTCTTTTTACAGATTTGCCGAGTCAATTACGATATTAGGATTCATATAATATTAATTTTTCTGTTATTTTTTTCTTTTCCAACATGTGTTTATAAACAAAAACAACGTTCTTTCCATAGAAGGAAACATTCCTTTTTCAATTGAATCCAACGATTGACCAAAATGGTCTGCAATTGGATAATAAAATCTTGATATAGAACCATTCGATTCTAGCTAAGCTAATGACCCCATCCATTCGTTTCTATTTTTGCGGGATTCTAATTGTGTGATAATTATAAAGAAAAGGAAGAGAAGAGTTTACAAACAAAGAAGATTTCAAAAAAAGTTGATTAGAGGGATTTCGTTGGGTATATGTAATGTCTAGATTTACATTATGGAAAGAAACAAATGTATATGTAATATTAGAAATTCATTAGTTAGATGTGGACTGCCCATAAACAGATGAAAATCTGTCTATTGGAAGTCTTTCTATTTGATCTCTGACTGTGTATTTTTATAATAAAGAGATGAAGTCAAGTATATAGAAGAGAACGAACAAAAAGTAAAATAAAAAGTCAAATGAAAGGGTGTTTTGGAATAAAGAAACCGAAGAACTGGAACCATATGAATTTCCAAAGAAAGACTAGTGGGAACTATAAACAAACAAGATGCCGAAGCAGTTCTGCTGATTCAGAAATAGCATCATTTTCATTTTGAGTTCTTAGTTATCTCTACTTGTTTGTTTTTGCTGGGTTAGGTCTTAATGATGAAATCAAATGGGAAGCGATAATTCATTAGTTGATTGTATCATTAACCATTTCTTTTTTTGTACGAGGAATAAAATTTACCATGAATCCATTGATTTCTGCCGCTTCTGTTATTGCTGCCGGATTGGCAGTAGGGCTTGCTTCCATTGGACCTGGAGTCGGTCAAGGTACTGCTGCAGGCCAGGCTGTAGAAGGTATCGCGAGACAACCAGAAGCAGAAGGTAAAATACGAGGTACTTTATTGCTTAGTCTGGCTTTTATGGAAGCTTTAACAATTTATGGACTAGTTGTGGCATTAGCCCTTTTATTTGCAAATCCTTTTGTTTAATCCTAGAAATTTGAAAAAAAAAAAATTTCATTTTCGTATTTTATTGCCATGTACTTGAACCCCTGCTTTTCGCATTGTACCGACGCTTTACCCCTAAAATTTATTAATCGAATGATTTTTTCTATTTATTCGTTGGGACCCCTAACCCTAGAGGTAGGGGAAGGGCTAGTTTGAGAACTAAGTAATTAGAGGATCCACCCGCTTTTGCCCACCTAGTGAATTTATTTAATAAAAAATTCTTTCTTTTTTTATTATTTAATATTTAATAAGAAGCATTGTAACAAATGAGGTCTTTCGCGATTTCCGTGTGGCTAAAAAGGCAATAAGTATCTTATTTTTTCATTGAAATCTTCATTATTAATATGAATAAAATTATTCATATTAATGAATATGAAACTATTCATATCATAACGAATAGATGAAAAAGAAAATCAATCTATTCATTAAATCTATTCATTAAATAAGGAAATTCATAAAAAAAAAGAAATCAATCCAAACCAAACAGTAGCGACGAACTTATACGGAACTCTGGTCTATTTTGTTAGTTCTATTTATAAGAGGAGAACATATGAAAAATGTAACCGATTCTTTCGTTTCCTTAGGTCACTGGCCATACGCCGGGAGTTTCGGGTTTAATACCGATATTTTAGCAACAAATCCAATAAATCTAAGTGTAGTGCTTGGTGTATTGATCTTTTTTGGAAAGGGAGTGTGTGCGAGTTGTTTATTTCAAAAAAAGGCTGGATCTAACCAGCTGCACTTTTTTTATAGGAGGGTGAGGTGTACAATCTCGACGAATTACTTCTGAATAAATTAAGAAATCATATGTAAGAACTATAGCATTTCGTGACTTTTTTTATTGGTAAATCCACTTTGACTCTCTTCTCTATAAACCAATAATGTAGTATCATTAACATGGTTAAAGCAAAACCGTTTGAAGTCAAGACACAGCGTGGTACTCTTTCTACCACTGCGTTAGTAGGAGATGGCTTCAAAAAAGTTGTCAATTTATCTGATATAGAACACTCATATCAATAAATTGATTTGAGCTGAACTATTTACTGGAAAAGGGAAATGGGTGAGACACCCGCCCTTTTAAACAATGCTGAATCGGCAACCTATATTATAGATATTATATATATAAAGCGTAAAGCGAAAGTATCAATAAAATAAGAAAAATTTTTTGGATTTGAAGAAAAAAGACAAAAAAGAAACAACTTTGCTGGCAATTACAAAATTTTGTTTGGTCGGAAGAACCCTCAGAATATCCTGATCTTGTTTCCGTTTCACTATCTTGGAATACGAACAGAGAGGAAGGGGTAGGCTCAGTACATGAAAAGATATAGGAACGCCCTATAAGTAACTGAGCGTGAGAGCCAAATGAATCGAAAGATTCATGTTTGGTTCGGGAAGAGATCATGAAGGTTGTGAAATAAATAGGACCGAAATCTACTTTCATTAAGTGATTTATTAGATAATCGAAAACAGAGGATCTTGAGCACTATTCGAAATTCAGAAGAACTACGTGGAGCAGCCATTGAACAGCTCGAAAAAGCCCGAACTCGCTTGCAGAAAGTAGAAATCGAGGCAGATGAGTTTCGAGTGAACGGGTACTCTGAGATAGAACGCGAAAAATCAAATTTGATGAATGCCGC